TAACTCCTCAAACAAGGAGTAGCCCAACCAGTTGTTCCGATTGACAGCATTGATTCCCTTATTCTTTCGACACCCGCGACTACTGCTACTACTCCTATTTCTGCAGATACCTTATTGCCTTGTTCTCTTGATGAAACTCTTCCTGCAACAAACAGCCATAAATAACATGTATTCTATTGTTGGCCTTTCTTTACCTGATGGATGAGCCATGCAGTGTCTGACTCCTGCTGATCTGAGGCGGGGTGGGCATGGCTTGTTCATCTATATTGCCCAGTATGGTAGAGAGAATCTTCATCGGTAGGTTCCCCAACCTTCAAAAGAAAGGACATGCACTTACTTAACTTAAGGAGACCTGCTTAGGTAAATTAGTGGGACCAGCTTTCTTCTCTGTAGAGATTTTCATTGATCGTAGCTAATTAGGCGGCAACAACCGAAGAAGCAGAAGAAGTAGCTGCTACCGCGAATAAGGATCTGGGTTGGCTTCTTCTTTTTCTGAGTCTTAAGTAAGAAAAGAACCATTAGTTGGTCGCTGGTCTTATGGTAATGGTGACTATCTGCTTCGTTTCCAATGCGTAGTAGTTCTCAAGTGTAGGAGGTGCTTTTAGCTTTGGAAAGAGTACGCGTGCCCGTATAGGTGGCATGCCAGTATAGTTGTCTTTCTGGTAATAGTTTTAGTTGCAGTTATGCTCCGTGGTGACAACCTTTGAGTTGATGGTATGGGTATTGGAAGTGTTAATAGTTTGGTGATTGTATTGCTAGATCTATTCTTCCTATACCTAATTCTCTAGTCATAGATGTATTGTTGCGAATGCGCCTCAGTCTCCAGTGTTTTAGGAAGTGAGCGAAGTTCCCAATGTGAGAGGCACGGAGTGAGGAACCCCTGTCCCACTCCAAGCTAAGCCTGCTGAGCAAGATGCATTGCGATTTCCTCTTCTGTGGACGCACTGGAATATGATCCGGGACTAATTCCTGAGACATCGATCAGGTCAGAGATCTTAGGAGTAGATGCCGGGGGGAGAAGGAATTCTACGACTGATTGAGCCAACAAATCCTAGCTAGAATCTAATCTGGAAAGAACTTGGAACTCTCAACCATAGCTTTGATTTGCTTTTCTTATTGGCAGAAGTCAAGGCGATTTTAATCTCAAAGAGGCCGATAGGACCAGTATCGGACGAGATATTGACAAAAGGAAAATCATTCCATTCTTGTCCCTTCTTGGATTTGAAAACGAAAAGTACGTTCGGGCAGAAGTCTTGTATGAGTTAGCCACTGCTTCAAGCAGAAAATGGAATTTTCCTTGTTGAAAACAAGAGATTCCAAGAGGAGTTAGATAGGGAAACGGAGACTTTACCTGTAAGTCAGTATATTGACAGTGCCCCAAGACAATCTGAAGCACTGACTGGAATCAATCAGCAGCTGAATGCAAGGATTACTTCAATAAACAATTGAAACCAACAAGACCTTTTCCATCAGGAGACCATTCAAAGCCTGAAAGAAGAAGGTTGACTCGGCAATCTCAATTTCGTATGAGAAGAAGGTTGACTCGGCAATCTCAATTTCGTATGAGTGATGGTTGACTCATGAAAGTGCAATGGAAGGGTGAAAGCCGATGAACGCCTTTCAGTCGAGTTTGTGTTCACAACCTCTCCTTTTCAGTCGAGTAACTGGGGTTCCTCTCGCAACGAGTGCTCGAGTATGTTAGTGTTCAGTATATCATGTTAGTGTTCAGTATAGCCGGGATTGTAGTTCAATCGGTCAGAGCACCGCCCTGTCAAGGCGGAAGCTGCGGGTTCGAGCCCCGTCATTCCCGACCTAGGATCTGATGTATCGATCAATTAATCTCTCATCAGTTACGAAATATATAGCTATAAAAAAAAGCTAGAAATAGAATTCAACTTAGTTTCTCAGTCTCTAGGAATTCCTAAGCGTTAGCGAAGAAAGAAGCCTACTTGAAGAAGGCTGCCAAGAGGAGAGCAAGCGCCCTACCCGAGTCTCCAGCGAGAAGCGTTTTATATATAATATAAATTATTATCGATCGAAACCTAAAGCCAAGTGCATCGATCGGTTTCCTTGCGTTGGGAGGGAGATTGAATGAACGCTTGAAAGCTAGCGGGGACTCAGAGAGAAGAGAGCCAGGGATATCCAACCCAGGAATCGCACGCAGGCTTCTCGCCCCCTTTCTCTGACGAGGGCGAAGCAGAGATCGAATGCTTCCAAAGCAGGGAAAAGAAGATAGGAAGATTGGATGGAAAATCGAGGGTGGGAGCCGAAGGCCCCATCTACATATATACGCACTGGTACCACCATGAAGACTGTGTTCCCACTGGGTGAAGAATCAGATTTATGACCATGGATAATAAGATCCAATCCAATTGATTGATGGAAGTCGACTCGACGATCAGGTAGCCTCATCCCATTCTTTAAAGCAGTAGCGAACAAAGGACGCCGACAAGGAAGAGGCGTTTCTCGGAGTGAGAAAGCTCAATCCAAGACATGAAAGCGGAATCACAACTGTGCTTAAATCCCTACTTCCACCGAGGGAAAAGTCCTCCTATTCCTTTCACCAGTTCAGGGCAAATGATGAAGGGGTTTCCGGCGCAAATGAATAGTAGAAAAAGGTCGATTCCTCCTTGCAGTTGATTCACTTTCACTTTAGTTGGACATGGCAAGGAAAGCAGGAATGTCATCAGGCTCAGACCTATTCTTGCAAATAAAAAGAGACTCGCTCTAGTCCCGTAACCATTCGTAAGGAGGGGGCGGTGGTCGAATGAATAGAATGTCCGAGTAAGGAGAACTAGCCAAGCTTCTTCACAAGCGAAGGAATTGCAGCCTAACCATCTGTGAGATCGGAGACTTCGAGAGGCTCTGACGCCCTCTTTAACGCCACTCTTTCCGAGTCTCGGACATGAAGCTTACGATTGATTTTGTTAGTGAGAAGCTCAGTTCCGCTTTAAGCCCGACAAGCGGGTGGTTTGGTTGGTTGTTGATAGAGGACTCGAAATAGCTTTATTTGCACCGTTCCCTTCTTTATCGAATAGGGGTTCCTCCGTCACTTCAAATTTTACTAGGGATGAGAACCAGAGAACGCTCTCCACTAAGACTCCCGTATGATATGCAGGTTAAAGCTCCCGTTTCAGATGCTGAAGGCTCGTTGAGACCTCTTCTCTTTTCCGCACCAATCTTAATTGACTACTACATCTTTATTTGGGTGTATAGCTCAGTTGGTAGAGCATTGGGCTTTTAACCTAATGGTCGCAGGTTCAAGTCCTGCTATACCCAAACCTACCTTACCACTATATAGTAAAGATGCGTAGTAGCGTTCTAAGATCACTGAGGGGAAGGTTGGTCATAAATTTGGAGAGTACACGGAAACTCAGACTTTCGAGAACAAATATTGGACCGGGAAGAAAAAAGGGACAGAAATCCATAAAGTCAAAAAATATGGCACGAAAAGGAAATCCGATTTCGGTAAGACTTGGAAAAAATCGTAGTTCAGATTCAAGTCGGTTCAGTGAGGGCGACCGCGAAAGTCACCGAATGGGTAAGTCTTTTCCTTCAGTTTATCCTATATTTTCAAAAAAAGCGTGGGAGGACGTTGCAGATGTCCGGGACGGACACGACTTCTTCTAACGCTAGAAGACCACTGGAAAACACCCGGAACCAGAGCATGTCGTGAAAGAAGCACACTGGATGGGCGTGCTTCGACCGTGTCTCCGGGGCACAGTTGAATGTAGATATCATTAACGCGAGGTGTAGGATACCAGGCCGAGAAACCCAGGCAACCCAACCCCCCCTATGCGCCGATCGCTAGCGCATCCAGGTCCCCGGCGCCCAGCTCTGCGGGGGAGGCCTAGTCTGATCTGAGAAGTGCTAATTCGGTTCGGATAGACTTCAAAAAAGAACGCCGCCGCCCAATAATAAAAATCAAACAAGTGCTAAGTTTCAGATAGTGAATAAACCGAACCGAAACGAAAGAAGAGAGGTTTCTCGCTCGGCGCCTAAAGCGCACTATGCTCCGTTTTAACAAATGAGAGTTTTCGGTGGAACCGGTGAACCACGCGAGCTGGTTAGATGTGTGGGACAGAGGGCTCGTAGTACCTGTTAGCGCAGCTATGCAGTGGAAGGGAAGGAGCCTATAAATCGACCCCTTCCTTCTTTTTTTCAAAGAAAAAAAGCAGTACAAAGATATTAGACTCTCGGATGAGACTAAGCGGCCACCGACCGTTCCGGCGCACCCCTGACCGATTTTGATTAAGACCGAAAACCTATCTAAAATGAAGCCTAGTTTAAGCTGTCAAACAAATGATAGAATTGAAATTATAGAAAATATCCCGGGAAGAAATATAGATAGAGTTTTGCTCAATAAAGGGAAGATTCGTAGAAAAGGATAAGTTGTTTCGCGAAGACTGCAATCTTTCTAAAGAAACAAGCGAGAAACTTGACTTTGAGAAAAAAAGGTGCTTGTTGCCGGTAAGTAAGCTTGTTTTATATCAATAAAGGCGAAAGGTTTTTGAATATTATAAAGACGCGTTAGCACTTTCGTTTTTAATAAGTTTAGGCTTAACTAAGAAGTGCGAAAGGGCTTGTTTGTTAATTAGGGTGCGCTGGTTTAGAACCCTATACACAACAAAGGGCTTTTCCTTTCAAATGACAACTGCCTCTTCCTGTTGCGAGGGCCTTGCACGAAACCAAACCGCCCCCCCCGCCCCAATCAAGTACCAGTTGCTTCGCAGCGCGGGTAGTCTACTTAGGTTAGGAGGAAGAACCCCTCAGTTCTTACTAACCTCCGGTGTGTAATCAACATGTTGCTAGCTTCAACTCGGTTGAATAAGAATCATTGATTCTCTCTCCTGTCCATTTCTTATTCATTCAGGGCGCTCGGCCGGTGCTCCTTTCTCAAACCAAAACGACTCTGAACGTTAGGGAAGATAAGACCACCTGAGCGAACCGATCAAAGGGACTTGACTTATCCGAACCGAACAATAGCAGCTTAAAGCTAAGCCTCTCACGAGCAGCGTCGCTGCGCGGGGAGGAGCATCTCAAAGTATGGGGCAAAGGATCAAGCGCTTTGACTTTGTCTCCCGGGATCCACCACAGGTTGGGTTTGAGAGCCGTGTGATGGGTGACTATCCAGCACGGTTCGGAGAGCACTTTTAGTCTTTGTTGGTGAATGGAAGCCCCCCTATCAAGCAAAAAAGAAGCGGCTCTTTCTACGGTGGGGTCACTATTGACTCTATTTATTATTATGGTAAATTTGTGTATCAAGATGTCAATCTGAGATCTTATTTCGGTTCGATACGTCCACCTACGAGACTCACCTTTGGCTTTCGTCTCGGTAGGTGTATTCTTCTACATTTTCCTAAAAGAACATTCATTCATTTCTTTCTTCCCCGTCGACCACGACGACTGAAACGACGTGAAAAAACTAGACCCGGAAAGGAGAAGGGCCGGTGGTGGACGACATTCGGGAAAGCCGGGCCGATCGGGTGTCTTCGCGACGATACAGAAGAAGAACGAAACGAAGTGAGAGGCCGGGGGGCAAGGAAAAGAGTCGAGTCGATCAGGCTCGACGACCGAAAGAAGCAAAACGAAATCCGGGGGTGGCCGAAAAAAAAACAACGCTATGGATACCATGACCGATCACCATCGATAAAGAAGAATCTTTCTAAATCACTTCGGATCAGCGGGGCCTTCAAGCATCCGAAATACGCCGGGGTTGTAAATGACATAGCGTTCCTGATAGAAAATGACGACTCCTTCAGAAAAACGAAGTTATTCAAGTTCTTTTTCCCAAAGAAGTCCCGCTCCGACGGCCCGACGAGTTATCTACGGACCCTCCCTGCAGTGCGCCCCTCCTTGAATTTTTTGGTCATGCAATACTTTTTTAATACAAAGAACCAAATGAATTTCGACCCCGTCGTAGTTCTCAATCATTTCGTGGCACCGGGCGCGGCTGAACCATCTACGATGGGGAGAGCGAATGCACAGGGAAGAAGCTTACAGAAGAGAATACGTTCTCGTATCGCTTTTTTTGTAGAAAGCTCGACCAGCGAGAAAAAGTGTTTGGCCGAAGCCAAAAATAGGTTGACCCACTTCATTCGCTTGGCGAATGATCTTCGCTTCGCGGGAACAACTAAAACCACCATCTCGCTCTTTCCATTCTTCGGTGCTACCTTTTTCTTTCTAAGAGATGGGGTTGGGGTGTATAATAACCTTGATGCCCGGGAACAACTACTCAATCAATTAAGGGTCAAATGTTGGAACCTTTTGGGTAAGGATAAGGTAATGGAATTGATAGAGAAATTCAAAAACCTAGGTGGGATAGAAGAATTGATAAAGGTAATAGATATGATGATAGAAATCATACTGAGAAAGAGAGGAATTCCGTATAGGTACAACTCTTATTTTTACGAAGTAAAAAAAATGCGATCTTTCTTGTCTAATAGAACAAACACTAAGACCTTAATTGAGTCAGTCAAAATAAAATCTGTTTATCAAAGCGCTTCTCTGATTGCTCAAGACATCTCTTTTCAACTGAAGAACAAAAGAAGATCATTTCATTCCATTTTTGCTAAAATAGTGAAGGAGATTCCAAAAAGGGTGGAGGGAATCCGTATATGTTTTTCCGGTCGATTAAAAGACGCAGCAGAAAAAGCTCAAACTAAATGCTATAAGCATAGAAAAACTTCTCGTAATGTATTTAACCAGAAAATCGATTATGCTCCTGCGGAAGTATCTACTCGTTACGGAATCTCAGGTGTCAAAGTGTGGATTTCATATAGTCAAAAAAAAGGGGGACGTGCTATATCCGAAACGTACGAAATATAGTAAATATCGTAAAGGCAGATGTAGTAGGGGTTGCAAACCGGATGGTACAAAACTGGGTTTTGGAAGATATGGCACTAAAAGTTGTAAAGCTGGTCGTCTTTCATATCGAGCCATTGAAGCAGCGCGTCGGGCTATAATCGGACACTTCCATCGTGCTATGAGCGGACAATTCCGAAGAAATGGTAAGATATGGGTAAGAGTTTTCGCGGATCTCCCTATTACCGGGAAACCTACAGAAGTAAGAATGGGAAGAGGAAAAGGAAATCCTACGGGTTGGATTGCTCGTGTGTCCACGGGACAAATCCCATTTGAAATGGATGGTGTGAGTTTGGCAAATGCTCGACAAGCCGCTACATTAGCGGCTCATAAACCATGTTCGTCAACCAAGTTTGTTCAGTGGTCGTAACGTAATTGGTTAATGGGGAGAAAGCGGGCCGAGAATCTTATGTCAAAAGGACCAAGGATGATCTTTTCGGAAAGGAGGAGTAGGAGGAGTCAGCTTATTCTATAGATACTGTAAAAGCCAACTCATGTTTCCACTCAATTTTCATTACGAAGATGTATCACGTCAAGATCCGTTGCTCAAACCGAATCACGCCAACGTTATGGAAGTTCCTGGATCGTGTGAAATAAGAGTAGTACCAAAGGCACCCTATAATTTCATAATAAAAAATGGAAAATTGGCTATGGAGATTCCGCGCGGTCAGAAATTCATACAGACACAAAGGGGTTCGACAGGAAAGTCCTTTCGATCTAATCCATTCTTGGGGTCAAATAAAGACAAAGGATATGTAAGTGACCTAGCACGACAAAGCACTCTCCGAGGGCATGGAATGTCTAATTTTTCGGTCAGAATCTCGACAGTAATGTCTCTGTTAGATTTTCCGGTCGAAATACGGAAAAACTCCATTCAATTCTCGATGGAAACGGAGTTTTGCGAATTCTCCCCGGAACTGGAAGATCATTTCGAGATCTTCGAACATATTAGAGGGTTCAATGTGACTATTGTCACTTCGGCCAACACACAAGATGAGACTTTACCACTGTGGAGCGGCTTTTTGCAAAAAGATGAGGGGGAAACTCAGTAAGATGTCGGAGAAGCAAAATAGTAGAGATCACAAACGTAGATTGCTCGCGGCTAAATTTGAATTGAGACGAAAGCTTTATAAAGCCTTTTGTAAAGATCCCGATCTTCCTAGTGATATGCGGGACAAACATCGTTATAAGTTGTCCAAGTTGCCAAGAAATAGTTCCTTTGCACGAGTAAGAAACCGATGTATTTCCACGGGTCGCCCTCGTTCTGTATCTGAGTTCTTTCGAATTTATCGTATCGTTTTTCGTGGATTAGCATCTCGAGGTTCTTTGATGGGCATAAAGAAATCGTCTTGGTAGCAACCACCAAACCAATAGAACAAAGAAAGGTTAGCTCCGCAGCTGGTCCACAAGCAAGGTAAGTAAGTCCATTACCAGCCGGCTCCGGACCGAAAAGACCTAACAGAGTAATCCCTTATCTTGGATCGGAGATGCGAACGGGGCGGGAATCGAAGTGGGGGACCTCTCTACCGCTTGTGTCTATTTCCTGTCAAGTATGCTCCCCAGACATAGACTACGTACAGGTAGTACTCTTGGAAAGAAAGATATAATGCGTGAACATAACATTAAGTTACGAATGTAACTCCCGACTACTCTTCTAAATATACTAAGGCGGAGAACTCTTGTTCATTGGAGCGCCGTAGTGCGGAGGGATGAACCCATTATGGAAGTCCGAGTTGGGACTGAGCCTTCCGAATGATAATGCTTTGTTTCGTTGGAAAAACCAACGCAAATCTCATATTGACTTTCTATCGCCCTACTTCTAAGGATAGATAGAGAGAGTTACTTTATGAAATTCTCTCCCTTATAAAGCAGCGCAAGTCGGCCCCCCCAGAACAAAGCCCTACTCCCGAGAGGCACGGAGTGACTCGACTAAAAGGAGAGGTCCAAATGGACTTCCGTGAATTACAGTGATCCAGTCTCACGGATATGGGGCCTCGCCGGAGATGGCAGGGCAAAACCTGATGGACCTTTTTTTTTCTCAAGAGGTTATTTCGAGAATCAACCAACCGACGAGACGAATTCGAGGATGTGTTAAAATAAAGTCTAACCGCCAAGGCAAGTCCCATGGATAAGCCCAGCCTCCCTCTCGTTTCACTCTCGAGGAACGCCTTTTCAGTCGAGTTGCTAAAGCACCTCTCCTTACAGTCGAGCTTCTTTGTTCCTTCGGACCTCTCGCCCAAATGAAATAGGATGAATCCAATCAATAAGCTTATTGATTGATTCAGAGCGCAGCGAAGCCAAATTAAATCAAGGCAAAGGGGGGCTTACTTTTCCTGACGCTGAGTCATCCTATTCAAATTTAGCTATGCTAATGTAACAGGAAAAGTATTCAGATGATATGGATCCCAAGAGATGAGCGAGAACCTCCAATTGCTTAAGGATCGCACTCCGCTGTCCCGCTTGGTGGACGAGATCTTCTCTCGGGGTCATCCTGGGTTACTGAAGGGTTGTCCGACTGCTCGGTGACCGAATCAGAGAAGTTTTGACCGCTTTCTCTTCTCTACAGCACTCTCGGACTGATCATCCAATCCATCTTGCTGCGACAAAGCAAGCTTAGGAATGAATCTAAGAAATTTAGGTCTCTGCCCGCTTGAAAGATTCTTCTTTCCTCTTCGGTGAAAGAGGGCAAAGGTGTGTAGGAGAAAGAATTCTAAAAACGTCGACGCTTAATTCGCCCCCGAGGAATGCTTTCAAAAGTCAAAGAAAGGCTCAAATATCAATATATATATTTTAGGATATTTTAGGGCCCTAGAACGCAAAAAAAAGTGGGTGAACAAGAGTTGTCACGATAGGAAAGAGAAATGACTATAAGGAACCAACGATTCTCTCTTCTTAAACAACCTATATCCTCCACACTTAATCAGCATTTAGTAGATTATCCAACCCCGAGCAATCTTAGTTATTGGTGGGGGTTCGGTCCGTTAGCTGGTATTTGTTTAGTCATTCAGATAGTGACTGGCGTTTTTTTAGCTATGCATTACACACCTCATGTGGATTTAGCTTTCAACAGCGTAGAACACATTATGAGAGATGTTGAAGGGGGCTGGTTGCTCCGTTATATGCATGCTAATGGGGCAAGTATGTTTCTTATTGTGGTTTACCTTCATATTTTTCGTGGTCTATATCATGCGAGTTATAGCAGTCCTAGGGAATTTGTTTGGTGTCTTGGAGTTGTAATCTTCCTATTAATGATTGTGACAGCTTTTATAGGATATGTACTACCTTGGGGTCAGATGAGCTTTTGGGGAGCTACAGTAATTACAAGCTTAGCTAGCGCCATACCTGTAGTAGGAGATACCATAGTGACTTGGCTTTGGGGTGGTTTCTCCGTGGACAATGCCACCTTAAATCGTTTTTTTAGTCTTCATCATTTACTCCCCTTTATTTTAGTAGGCGCCAGTCTTCTTCATCTGGCCGCATTGCATCAATATGGATCAAATAATCCATTGGGTGTACATTCTGAGATGGATAAAATAGCTTTTTACCCTTATTTTTATGTCAAGGATCTAGTTGGTTGGGTAGCTTTTGCTATCTTTTTTTCTATTTGGATTTTTTATGCTCCTAATGTTTTGGGACATCCCGACAATTATATACCTGCTAATCCGATGTCCACCCCGCCTCATATTGTGCCGGAATGGTATTTCCTACCGATCCATGCCATTCTTCGTAGTATACCTGACAAAGCGGGAGGTGTAGCCGCAATAGCACCAGTTTTTATATGTCTCTTGGCTTTACCTTTTTTTAAAAGTATGTATGTGCGTAGTTCAAGTTTTCGACCGATTCACCAAGGAATGTTTTGGTTGCTTTTGGCGGATTGCTTACTACTAGGTTGGATCGGATGTCAACCTGTGGAAGCACCATTTGTTACTATTGGACAAATTTCTCCTTTGGTTTTCTTCTTGTTCTTTGCCATAACGCCCATTCTGGGACGAGTTGGAAGAGGAATTCCTAATTCTTACACGGATGAGACTGATCACACCTGATCAGTGAAAAATTTTGACACCAATCATTTACATATTACACCAAGAATTGACAAGCGGATAAGTTTTCTAGTTTGCTATGTTGATATAGCTTAGATAGGGAAAAGATAACTCCACTATAGGGTAGGGCTGTACTTCAAAAATCAAAAAGGGTCCCTCTCCCCCTTTTTTATTAAAAAATCAAAAAAGAGGCCCCGCCCCCCAAGGCCTAAGGGGCCCCCTCTGATAAAGATCAAAAAAGGTATCTATTAACCATAATCTAAAAAACGATGAATAACTCGCTATTCACCCAGGTACTCAGTCATAATCCTGATGTCGGAGAGATGGCCGAGTGGTTGAAGGCGTAACATTGGAACTGTTATGTAGACTTTTGTTTACCGAGGGTTCGAATCCCTCTCTTTCCGTACTTTCAACTAAATAACCAATCTTACGTGATTGACCACAACGTATCAAATTCAATAAAAAAAAGAGTCAGACCTTTTTTTGAGATTATTTTTTTCTAATTACTTTTGTTTTGTACGAAAAAAAAACGGAAAGAGCGGACAACGAATGAAAATCTCTGAACGTGATACGTAAATGGGAGAAAAATATGGATGAAACCCCTTATCTATCTTTCCTTCGGAAAAAAAAGGTTTATGAAGCCATCCTCGCCTCGGGGATAAGAGATCTTTCGATTCTGGAGAGTAAGCTTCAAGCTCAAGATCTCATTTGTGATCTTCTTCTTCGCGAACCTAATCTCAAGTGAACATTTATTATTGAATTCTCAATTTTCGTATAAAAATACCTGCCTTTCATTTTATTGAAGAGAAAACCTCCCCCCATTTGAACGAAGTCTCTGGCCTTCCCCGTTATGACTTTAGAGTATCTCTCACGTCTTATAAGTCACTTAAAAATGAATGGGCGGATAGGACCACTCCTGCTTGCTCTTGGCCTTGGCTGCTTAGAGACATCCCTTTAGTTCAGAGAATGGAATTAGGAATTTGATTTTCGTCTTCTTGTAGGTCGGTCATATGTTCAATCAGGAATTCCATCTCTTCTTTGCTTTCTGGTACCGGTTTGAGTTCCTTTGTTCAAATAAATATCTACCCATGTCAGGCTTCCCTTCCCGGTAGTACTTCTGTTCTTCTTCTGTCTGAGGCAAAGGCGAATCCCTTATACTGTATACGGTCGAGCTGGCTTGGCTGGTACATCAAGCATATCGGCATATTGCTTGTTCGGTGTGATACACATATCTGTCAATGTCAATCAAGTAATAGAATTCATTCCCACTGTCTGAAGAAAACGTGAAGAATTTCCAGTTTATGAGCTTGGAAGACCCGTTGAAGTCCCCGAATAAAGGGGAAAAGGCTATAAGTAGGCCGTTTGCTATTGCTAGAAGGGCTGCTCGCCTTTATACGGCTTGGCTTCGCTATCGCTCCTATGTAGTGATCGGCCTCAAAAGTGGTATTCCTGCCATACAAGCCTATTTTTTCTAGTGCTAGAAGCTTCGCCAGAAGCAAGCAAGACGAGGGAGCGGAGCTTCGTAGACAAGGCTCGTTACGTACTTGACTGACGAGCTGTCTACTAAACGAGCGTTAGAGCGAGCGAGTTAAGCCTCTAAAGTTTGATAGCTCTTCCCCCTCCCTCACCTTACTCTTCAATTTCCGCTTAAGCTTCCCCGGTTTGGGGGATTAATTGATTGGATACCCGAGAACCATAATCTTTCCTAGGAACAGCTTCTACGACGATAGATAGGGGTCAGCTTTCTTTGGCATCTATGCCCCCTGCCCTCCAAACAGTATGGGAGCCTTTCAGCTCGTACTGCTCACACTCCTAGATCTTCACGGCACCTCCTCCACCATAGTGTGAGCTGCTCCCAGCGGAGAAAAGCAAGGCCTACTTCGAAATTAGCTTTCAACAACGTCAACAACACCACGAAAAAAGTCAACAATGGTTGCCCACTAATCTGATCATAGGTGAAATCCAATCCCTTCGCTTCGCGCCAGGCTTTGAAACCGTAAGTCAGGCGCCTTCGGCCCTCTCCTTTCAGTCGAGTTGCTAAAGCACCTCTCGGAAGCGAGAAAGCGAGCAGCAAGCTGAAAAAAGGGAAAAGTGGTTTTATAAAGCAAAATAAGCTAAGGGGGCTGGCTAGGAATCGCAAGAATTGAGAAGGGTGGGAAAGACAGGTTCGGAAATGGCCGGATTAGCAGGAGGAAGGTCTTGAAGAGCCTGAAACAAAGAAAGGTGTACATAAAAAAAGAGGCTGGTTATGGCCTTTACTTGATAGGACTCCTTTCCCATCTATCTTGACCGGGAAGAGGGGATAAAAAACCTTGCTAACGCCCTGCCCACCCTTCTGGATCCCTCATATTTATGATTCCAGGCTTCCCGGACTCGTAATAGACGGCTAAGAACAAGAAGAGGGTCAGTAGTCTCTGCCGTTGCAGGTCCTTCTCCTTCCGCTGAGACGGCCTTCTTTTTTTGTTTGTTCACCGCGGCACGAAATCATGAAGAAGCTGGAATAACTCAGAAAGAGAGTGGCGCCTAGCCGTTGAGAGCGTCTATTATCTTTGTAGAGGAACAGTACGATCTTGGACTGGCCCCCTTCGCATGACCTAGAAAGATAAAGAAGTCCATGCTACTATAAGGCCTCTAAACTCCTCCCTCAGGACACTATTGCGTTGCCCATGGGGACGGGGTAGCCCCGACTTCCATAGGTCCTTGGTTCGACCTCCTAATGAGAATTGAGGTCCTTGCGCGGGCGTCTCATCCCTAAGACTTGCTTGCTCTGTATGGAGTGCCCTGTGGTTCCTCGAGTGCCAGCCGCAGAGAGGAATGCCATCAACTAGGGCGCTATTGGCCACTAACCACTCGCTCGCCAGCCGCTCGGGCTCCGCGTTTCAAGTTCGTTATCCTAACCGTCCCCTCTGCTCCACCGGGTGCCTGGCCCCTTCTTCTATCTTATCTACTGCCTTGCTCCTCGGCTCCCTACAGCTCCAGCCGCTCGCTGTAATAGCTTGCTTCTCGGGTGGCTCGCACCCCCGGGTGGTGCGGCTGAGCCAGAGTGGGCTCAACAGTCGGCCTATGTTTCCGGGCGCACGCGTAAAGGCATGATTAGTTCCACAAATCTCACTGCACTGACCATAGTAAACTCCTTCTCGTTGTACCAAAATAGAGATTTGATTTAAACGACCAGGTACAGCATCACATTTGACACCTGAGGAAGGTACAGCCCAACTATGAGGTACATCAGCAGATGTTACAATAATACGTAGATGAGTTTTGGCTGGTACAACCACTCTATTGTCCACTTCTAATAAACGTGATTGACCCAATTCTAGATCTTCTTCTGGAATCATATAACTGTCAAAAGTGAGTGACTGCTCATCGGAACTGTTATAGTCAGAATACTCATAAGTCCAATACCATTGATGTCCAATAGCTTTGATAGTAATGGCTGGATCTACTACTACCTCGTCCATTGAGTATAAGAGAGCAAATGATGGTATAGCAATGAACATCGAGATGAGACTAGGAAAGATGGTCCGAAGAATCTCGATAGTAGTTCCATGAACAATCCTTTGCGGGATTGCATTTTCTTTATAGTGGAAATGCCATAAAGCGCGAACCAAGATCCATAATACGAAAACCAAAATCAGAATGAGGAAGAAAAAGATATCGTGATGTAAGTCTATTATTCCTTGCATTATAGGTGTAGCTGCGTCTTGAGATCCTAATTGCCATGGTTCCGCTGCATCACAAGGAGAAATTGTGAGGAATAACCATTTTAGAACAATCATTTTCAAAGCAAAGGTTCCTTCATTGACTGCTCCGCTCCCCCCCCAAACAAAGAGAGACTGATTCTGACTCTCCCAATTAAGGAAGACGGAAATGACTGGTGCCGGTTGGTCCAACCAAGAAAAAAGAGATGGGAATTTTGGGCGTAAGATTCTTCTTCTTCTTACATTACAATATTTTGAGTTAGATGAACAGATCACTCCTCTAAGCAGCCGTCTTCTTATATACATATTATTCTGTCATGGGTTGTTAGCTGTGTTCTATCGTAGCTATCTCTGTTCAACACTTGGAGGGAGCGAGCAACGGCCTGCGAGCGATCGTAGCTACTTCCCTTAGTTTTGTTTCAAACTCTTCTCTTTTTTCCTTTTTTCTTACTTTTCCATCTATATAAAGAGAAAGTTTTGGATTCCTGATGTGCTCCGTAGAGCTAAAATAGGGTTTCATCAAATCCTCGCTATATAAAGAGAAAGTTTTGGATTTCTGATGTGCTCTTACGAAGGAAAATTGGATTGCTAACTTTTGCATCTATATAAAATGAAAAGAAAGATTTGTGTGTAGCTCGCCGAGGTACGGAGTGACTCTTACTCAACTTCGATGAAATCAATCTCATATGCCGAGATCAAGGTTCAAACAAAAACAAGAACAGAAATAGATCAAAGTCAAAGGGAAAGAAGGGATGCTGTTCATGCGGGGAAGAAGGACATTTTAAGAAGAATTGTCCCAGTAGAAAGGCTTATCATGATAAGACAAAAGACCAGAACACAGTAAGAGGAGAGTCTGCTATGGTAAAAGGAACAGAGGTCAAGCGTGTGGATGTCCTATATGCAGCTGAAGCCTTGAATATTACTGATCTGGTTGAACAAGAGTGGATCATGGACACAGGTTGTTCTTACCACATGACACCCAAGAAAGAGTGGTTTGATGAATTGAATGAAGAGATCACAGGGATAATCAAGATGGGAAATGACACAACATCATCAGTGAAAGGAATAGGAAGTATAAAGATCCTAAATGAGGATGGAACAGTGGTGATTCTGACACAAGTGAGGTATGTACCAGATTTAAAGAGAAACCTTATCTCACTAGGAACACTGGATTCACAGGGTTGTGCATATAGAGGTGAAAATTGAATCTTGAAAGTGCTAAAGGGTTGCAGAGTTGTTCACAGTACGACAGTCTATACTTCCTACAAGGCAAAGTTGTTGAGACAGAAGCTCTCATAACTGAGGACAAGAAGGATGAAACTTCACTGTGGCACAGCAGGTTAGGCCACATGAGTCAAAAAGGGCTAGAACTGCTGGTGAAAAAAGGGTACATTGATGGTAAGAAGGTGTCATCTCTTTATTTCTGTGAAGACAGCATATATGGGAAGGCACACCGTGTGAGCTTTGGAGTTTAAAAGCACACTACAAAACTACCATTCCTCCAAGAGAAGAAATGGCACCAACATTGGTCACTGAAGCACCTTTCGTCAATGAAGGAGCTATCCTCCCCGGCAACAGAGTAGGATAAATGCCATGAAGCTTCCCCGGTCCCTAGGAAGGGCTTTCCCAGACCAATGCAATACCTATATTCTCACTTTACTTCTCTCTGGCAGCTATTGAAATGGAAGTTGGTGAAATGTACGATCGATTTCAGCTCTCTAGGACAGTCAAAGATCCTTTCTTTAGTCCTGCTTTACTATATGATGCCCTACTTTCCCGGTTTTCTGGAAGGTTCTACCTAGATGCCGGAGGAACCCATTCCCTCCGTTGTTGTTGTTATCTGTTGATTTCCTAGCTGACCTTCCTACTCCTGCCTACAGGGCATATCCCACAACAGGTATTAGCTTTTGACAATGATTACACGCTTATTATTCGCGTCACGTCAAATGGAGAACTATGATTGGAACTCTAAGCTGCTTCAGTTTCTCTTAAGTTAAGGGTGCTGATGTTCCCACTGGTCTGGTACTATATTTGATATTCTGGTTAGCTTGACAGGCCTAATTAATAGATACATTTGATTCTGCTTTTCCCAATAATATCAAGCGGGTATAACTCTAACAGTTCCAACTCCCAGGTACTTAACTGCTTTACTTCAGTTGCAATAAACCTGGCTTGGTGTAAACTATTACATATCACCTATGCCCAGGCTCTGGAGACCTCTTCTCTGTCAGACCTCTCTTCCTCCGATCCAACCCTACTGTTTGAAGTGAGCTACAACCACTTTCTTTTTCATTCCTTCCAAACCAAACCGGAATAGACTTCTGTCTTGAGAACAACCAACTTACATGGCTCTATCTACTACGAAAGAGGCAAGGACAGATCCGCCGAAAAAGGATCGGTCTTGAGTCCTCGGGAGATTCGTTGTCGGAATTCTTTGATTCCACCTATCTTCTTGAAGAAGAGGTTCTATCTCAATCAGTTTGGGCTAGTGTGCAATGCCGCTAACCTTCTATCTTTGGTTCACCTTGAACAACCTATCTTAGCAGCTTCTTCTTGTGAGAAAATCAAAAGTGTTGTGTTCTTGCCTTGCCGAGTTCAACCTATCTTTCTAGCACCGGATTTTGTAATGGAATTGCTTTCTATCCTATCTTTTGTATCCTATCTAATGTAGCAAGCGATCTTTGCAACTTCTTATATTCTCATCAGAGGTTGTTGGTGAATAGGTTCTTTTTTTCTACAGATAGAACCAAAGCCCTTCTTCTTGCAACATCCGACTCGTTCACAGCTGATTGATTCAATAGCAACTTCTTCGAGAACAGTGAGAGCAGATTCAATAGCAAGGGCGCAGCTCCTGGTTCTTAGCTTATCACATGGCCCTTTATCATCGAAGACAGT